ATTTTTTTAATATAAAAAAATATTATTTTCTAATAAAAAAAATAATTAAAATAATATTTATTATGCGACTATATTATAGTAATTATACATATATATATATAAAATTTTATATATGAAATAATTATAATTATAATTTTATTACAGAAATTATAAAATATTATAATACTTTAAGATATTTAAATAAAATACAGTCCTATTGGAAAAAAAAAATTAATATCAATAAATAAAAATGTTACTGAATAATAGTGAATTGGTATAATTAAATTTTTTATTAATTAATAAATAAATAATTATTTATTAATATAAAAAATATTAATTAATAAATTATTTATATATATATATACAAATAAATATTAATTATAAGAGGGGATAGGGGGTAATATGTTGAATAATTAGTAGTAATTTATTAATATAATTATATAATTTACTTAAATAAATTCTTATAAAAAAATAATTATTAATTTAAAAATTTACAATTAATTTTAAAAATTTATAAATAATTAATAATAAAAATTATTAAATATTAATTATAAGAGGGGATAGGGGGTAATATGTTGAATAATTAGTAGTAATTTATTAATATAATTATATAATTTACTTAAATAAATTCTTATAAAAAAATAATTATTAATTTAAAAATTTACAATTAATTTTAAAAATTTATAAATAATTAATAATAAAAATTATTAAATATTAATTATAAGAGGGGATAGGGGGTAATATGTTGAATAATTAGTAGTAATTTATTAATATAATTATATAATTTACTTAAATAAATTCTTATAAAAAAATAATTATTAATTTAAAAATTTACAATTAATTTTAAAAATTTATAAMTARTTAATAATAAAAATTATTAAATATTAATTATAAGAGGGGATAGGGGGTAATATGTTGAATAATTAGTAGTAATTTATTAATATAATTATATAATTTACTTAAATAAATTCTTATAAAAAAATAATTATTAATTTAAAAATTTACAATTAATTTTAAAAATTTATAAATAATTAATAATAAAAATTATTAAATATTAATTATAAGAGGGGATAGGGGGTAATATGTTGAATAATTAGTAGTAATTTATTAATATAATTATATAATTTACTTAAATAAATTCTTATAAAAAAATAATTATTAATTTAAAAATTTACAATTAATTTTAAAAATTTATAAATAATTAATAATAAAAATTATTAAATATTAATTATAAGAGGGGATAGGGGTAATATGTTGAATAATTAGTAGTAATTTATTAATATAATTATATAATTTACTTAAATAAATTCTTATAAAAAAATAATTATTAATTTTATTATTTAATAATATTTAAAAGTTAAATTTAATTAAGATTAAAACTTAATTATATTCATTTAAAAATTAATTTTAAAAAATTTTCAAAATAATAAAATTGTAATTTTAAAGATTTAACAATAATATTTTATTTTAGTATGATATTTTATTTTGTAAATATTTTATATGAAAAGTAATTTGTGAATAAATTTAATTTTAAAAATAAAATTTTAATTATAATTTCAGTAAATAAATTTAAAAAATAAAGAAATTTAGATTTAGTAATTTATTTAAATTTTAGTAAAATTTGTGCCAGCAACTGCGGTTATACATATAAAGTAAATAAAAGAAATTTGCTAATAATAAATAGTTTATACATATTTATTTTAAAAATTAATTTATTAAGTGAAATTTTTAAATTAATATTATAATAATTTATTAATTATATTTAGTTAATTAAATTTTTAAAAAGACTAGGATTAGATACCCTATTATTGAAAAAATAAATTTTTATAGTAGAATAATATTAGTTATATTCTTTAAACTTAAAAAATTTGGCGGTATTTTAATTTTTTCAGAGGAATTTGTTCTATAATTGATAGTCCCCATTAACATGTACTTAATTTAATTAAATTTATATATCGCTGTTATTGAATATGTTTAGAAATATAAATTTTCAATAAATATAATTTTATTTAATATCAAGTCAAGGTATAGTTTATAATTAAGCAGTAATGAATTACAATAATAATTAATTAAATGAATAAATAAAATTATTTTATTTTGAAGGTGGATTTGATAGTAAATTAATTTATAAAATTTAGTTGATAATAACTCTAAAATATGCACATATTGCCCGTCGCTCTCATTATAAAATTAGATAAGTCGTAACAAAGTAAAAATATTGGAAAATGTTTTTAGAATACAATTTAAAGCTTTATAAGTAAAGTATTTCATTTACATTGAAATGATATTTGTGCAATTCAAATTAAATTGATTTAAAAATAATTAATTTATTTATTTATAATAAAAATAATTTTAATAGAAATTTTTAAGTAATGTTTAATGAATAAATAAATTAAATGATAAAGAATTATAGTATTGAATAAAAAATTTGAAATATTATGAAAAATTTTAATTTGAAAATAAGATTTTATTAATCGTATTTTGTGTTTCAAAGTAAATTAATTAAAAAATTTTTAATAAATTTTTTTCGAATATATAAGATTTAATAAATTAAAAATTTTAATGTTTTATAATTATATTAAATAATTTATTAGAAATAAAAAGTTAATCGTTTATATAATTATCTAATTTTTTAAGAAATAATTTTAAATTATTTGAAAAAATCTTTAAATTAAATTATAAATTTATAGAATTTTTTACAAGTATATAATAAGGGATAAGCTTTATTATAAATTTTTAAAAATATTATTAAATAAAAATAATATAAATTTAAAATTAGTTTATATTGATAAAAATGTTATAATTTATTTTTGAAATTTTTAATATTTAGTAATATTTTAATTTTTTTATTAAAAAATAAAATTTAATTTAATTTTTTTAAGTATAATGATTTAATTAGTAATTATAATTAATTAAATATAAAATTTTTAATTAAATTAAAATAAAAAGAATTCGGCAAATATAATTTTCACTTGTTTATCAAAAACATGTCTTTTTGAATTAATGAAAAGTTTGACCTGCCCGGTGATTTTTTTTAACGGCCGCGGTACATTGACCGTGCGAAGGTAGCATAATCATTTGTCTTTTAATTGGAGGCTTGCATGAATGGTTGGATGAGAAATTAACTATTTTTATTTTAATAAAAATGAATTTTAATTTTTAGTAAAAATGCTAAAATATAAAATTTAGACGAGAAGACCCTATAAATCTTTATTTTAATTAATAATTAGATTTTTTAGAATAGCAAAATTAAATTATTATTTAAAATTTTATTGGGGTGATAATGAAATTTATTTAACTTTTATTTATTTTTACAATTATATTTGTTTTAATGATCCATTATTAATGATTAAAAAATTAAGTTACTTTAGGGATAACAGCGTAATTATTTTTGAGAGTTCTTATCGATAAAATAGATTGCGACCTCGATGTTGAATTAAGAGTAATTTTAGATGCAGCAGTTTAAAGTTTAAGTCTGTTCGACTTTTAAATTCTTACATGATTTGAGTTCAGACCGGCGTGAGCCAGGTTGGTTTCTATCTGTTTTAAAATTTTATTTGTTAGTACGAAAGGACCATGAATAAAAAAAATTTTTTATTAAAAGAAGAATAATAAATTTATATAAGTTGTTTTGGCAGATTAGTGCGGTAAATTTAGAATTTATATATGTATAATATACAAACAATAAATGATATATATTGATTTATTACTTCCATTATTTGGTTCTTTAATTTTAATTATTTGTGTTATAGTAGGAGTGGCTTTTTTAACATTATTTGAGCGAAAAATTTTAGGGTATATTCAAATTCGTAAAGGTCCTAATAAATTAGGAATTACAGGTATTTTTCAGCCTTTTAGAGATGCTATTAAATTATTTACTAAAGAACAAGTGTACCCGTATATTTCTAATTATTTAATTTATTATTTATGCCCGGTATTTTCTTTATTTTTAATTTTATTTATATGATTATGTGTTCCTTTTATAATTAAGTTGTATTCTTTTAATTTAGGTGTACTATTTTTTTTGGCTTGTACAAGTTTAGGAGTGTACAGAATTATAGTTGCTGGGTGATCTTCTAATTCAAGATATTCATTATTGGGGGGATTGCGAGCAGTGGCACAAACAATTTCTTATGAAGTGAGATTAGCTTTAATTTTTCTTTCTTTTATTTTTTTGATTTCAGGTTTTTCTTTTATAGATTTTTATTTAAAACAGCAATATATTTGATTACTAATATTAGGTTTACCGTTAGGTTATGTTTGATTAATTTTTTCTTTAGCTGAAACAAATCGTACTCCGTTTGATTTTGCCGAGGGAGAGTCTGAATTAGTATCTGGATTTAATGTTGAATATTCGAGAGGTGGGTTTGCTTTAATTTTTTTAGCTGAATATGCTAGAATTTTATTTATAAGAATATTATTTAGTGTTTTATTTTTAGGGTCTAATCTTTTTAGAGTTTTATTTTATTTAAAGTTAACATTCATTTCATTTTTTTTTATTTGGGTTCGGGGGACTATGCCTCGGTATCGATATGATAAATTAATAAATCTAGCTTGAAAAAGTTATTTAACTTTTTCTTTATGTTTTTTGATTTTATTTATTTCTTTAAAATTAATAGTAATGATTTTAATTTTATGAATAATTTATAGTAAAATTAAAAATAAAAAAAATCAATAAAATATTAATTTTATCTTATGTTTTCAAAACATATGCTTATTCAAGCTCATTGATTAATTTTAAATTAAAATTAATTTTATGGTTTTAATTAATCAGCTTATCCCATATTTTTATAATAATTGGGTTAATTAAATAATAAATAAAATATAAAATTGTTAAAATTTGGCCTATAAGGATATAGGGGTCTTCCACAGGTCGTGCTCCGATTCATGTTAATAATAAGACAATAATCAAAAAATTTCAAAATAAAATTTTATTAATTGGGTAAAATTTAAGTGTTCGGAAATTTCTATTATGAGTTAAAGGTAAAATAAATAAAATGGCAATAGATATGACTAAAGCGATTACTCCTCCTAATTTATTGGGGATAGATCGAAGGATGGCGTAAGCGAATAAGAAATATCATTCAGGTTGAATATGAACAGGTGTAACTAGGGGATTTGCTGGAATAAAATTATCGGGGTCTCCTAATAAATATGGGTTAATTAAGCATAATGTAATTAAAAATATTAATATTACGAAAAATCCAACGATATCTTTATATGTAAAATAGGGGTGGAACGGAATTTTATTAATTTCGGTTTTAATCCCTAAGGGGTTATTAGAACCAGTTTGGTGTAAAAAAAGTAAATGAATTATAGTGGCACCTATAATAATAAAAGGAAGAAGAAAATGAAAAGTAAAAAATCGTGTAAGAGTGGCGTTATCTACGGCGAATCCTCCTCATAGTCATTGAACTAAGTCAAGTCCTAAATAAGGAACCGCAGATAGTAAATTTGTAATAACTGTGGCCCCTCAAAAAGATATTTGTCCTCAAGGTAGCACATAACCTATAAATGCAGTTCCTATTGTTAGAAATAGAAGAATTACTCCAATATTTCATGTATATATGTAAGTATATGATTTATAATATAAGCCTCGGCCGATATGCAAATAAATACAAATAAAAAAAAATCTAGCTCCATTTGCATGAAGTGTCCGTAAAAGTCACCCATAATTTACGTCTCGGCAAATATGATTTACAGAATTAAAAGCAGTTTGAATGTCAGCTGTATAATGTATAGCTAAAAATAACCCTGTTATTACTTGAATGATTAGGCATAGCCCTAATAAAGATCCAAAATTTCATCATATAGAAATATTTGAGGGGGCGGGTAAGTCAATTAGAGAATTATTTATAATTTTAAAAAGAGGGTGTTTTACTCGTAAAGGTTTATGCATTAGTTTTTTGGGCGTAAAGGGCCTCTATAAGAGTGAGTAATTTTTACTACAATAATTAAATTTAATAATAAATAATTAATTAAAAAAATTACAATTCAATTATTTGGGTTGTCGTATATTTTAGATACGGGTAAAAAATTTTCTTTTATTAAACATAAATTATTTGATAAATTAATTAGTTCATTATTAAAAGTGTTAGGAGAAAATCAAAAGTTATCAATGAACAATATTAATAATAAAATAAATATAAGTATAAAAATTTTTATACCAGTAGAAAAAGAGAATTTAAATTTTTCATTAGATGCCAAAGATGATATGTAAATAAATAGAATTAATATTCCTCCGATAAAAATTAGAAATAAGATATAAGAAAATCAGAAACTTTTAGTTATAAATCCTGTAAATATACAGGTAAGTAGTGTTTGAATTAAAAGAATTAATCCTATAGATATGGGGTGTATTGTTTGAGTAAATAAAATTGAATTAATAATTATTAAAATTGTAATTAATTGGTTAATTTCAGAAAATAGTTTAAAAAAAATATTAATTTTGGAGGTTAAAGATAGCGGGTAAAGTTTTTTCTGATATTTTAAAAATTAAATTTATTTTTGGTTTACAAGACCAATGTTTTTATTAAACTATTAAAACTAATGTTAATTTTTTTAAATTTATGAGTTTATTTGATATTATTTATTTTTTCTTTAATAGTATTTGTGTCTAATCGTAAGCATTTATTAATGACTTTAATTAGTTTAGAGTTTATTGTTTTAATTTTGTACGGTATTATTTTCATTTGTTTGAATTTAATAAATTATGAATATTATTATAGAATAGTTTTTTTAACTTTTAGTGTATGTGAGGGTTCTTTAGGTTTATCCATTTTAGTATCATTAATTCGTACACATGGGAATGATTGTTTTCAAACGTATAATATTTTGCAATGTTAATAATTTTATTCATAATAATTGGGGTGATAATTTTTAGATTTTTTAAAAAATCTTTTTGATTGGTTCAAAATTTAATTTTTTTATTATTTTTTTTATTTATAGCAAGATATAATTTAGGCACTTACCCGGTTAAAATTTCTTATTATTTAGGGATAGATGTTATTTCTTTTGGGTTGATTTTATTGAGTTTTTGAGTAACTGGTTTAATGATTATGTCTAGTGAAAAAATTTATAAATATAAGAATAAAATTAATTGGTTTATACTTATAGTGACATTTTTATTGTTGATGTTAATTTTAACTTTTAGTTCATTAGATTTATTTATATTTTATTTATTTTTTGAGAGAAGCTTAATTCCAACTTTTTTTTTAATTTTAGGTTGAGGTTATCAACCTGAGCGCTTGCAAGCTGGGGTTTATTTACTATTTTATACGTTATTTGCCTCATTGCCATTATTATTGGTTATTTTATTTTTAAAGCAAGATTTAGGTTCAAGATGTTTTTATTTTTTAAATTTTGATTATAACAAGAAATTACTTTATTTTTGTTTAATTATGGCTTTTTTAGTAAAAATGCCTATATTTTTTGTTCATTTATGGTTACCTAAGGCGCATGTAGAAGCCCCGGTTTCAGGATCTATAATTTTAGCTGGGGTATTATTAAAATTGGGGGGATACGGTTTGTTGCGAGTGTATATTTTAATTCAATCCATGGCTTTAAAGTATAATATTTTATTTTATGTAATTTCTTTATTAGGGGGGGTTTTAATTAGATTAGTATGTTTAATGCAAGTCGATTTAAAGGCTTTAATTGCTTATTCTTCAGTAGCTCATATAGGAATTGTAATTAGAGGTTTAATAACTTTATCTTTTTGAGGATTTATGGGATCTTATGTATTAATAATTGGTCATGGTCTTTGTTCATCAGGATTATTTTGTTTGTCTAATATTGTTTATGAGCGGACAGGAAGACGAAGCTTATTTATTAATAAAGGGTTAATAAATTTTATACCTAGAATGGCGTTATGGTGGTTTTTATTAGCTTCAAGAAATATAGCTGCTCCGCCTTCTTTAAATTTAGTTGGTGAAATTTTTCTTTTAAATTCTATTATTAGTTGAGCCTGAGGCAGTATGTGAATAATTGCTTTACTTTCTTTTTTTAGAGCCGCGTATTCTTTATATTTATTTGCTATTAGTCAACATGGGTCTTTATTTTCATTAAGATTAACATTTAATTCTCCTTCTGTTCGTGAAAATTTAGTTTTAATGCTTCATTGAGTTCCTTTAAATTTGTTAATTTTAAAATCAGATTTTTGTGTATTATGAGTTTAATTTAAATAGTTTAAAAAAAATATTGATTTGTGGTGTCAAAGATGTAATAATACTTTAAGTTATGATTAATTTATCTATTTGTTTAATTTCTTTTATGTTTTTATTAGTTTTTAGTATTAGAGTTTTTAACTTAGGTTTATATTGCTTATTAATAGAAATATCTTATTTTTTTGAGATCGAATTATTATCAATTAATTCATCAATAATTGTTATAACTGTTTTAATTGATTGAATATCTTGTTTTTTTTTATCTTTTGTAACTTTAATTTCTTCTTTAGTAATTTTATATAGAATAGACTATATATTAGGGGATAAGTATCTAACTCGTTTTATTATACTAGTATTAATATTTGTTTTATCAATAATTTTATTAATTATTAGCCCTAACTTAATTAGAATTTTATTAGGTTGAGATGGTTTAGGGTTAGTGTCTTATTGTTTGGTAATTTATTATCAAAATATTAAATCTTATAATGCGGGGATAATTACTGCTCTATCTAATCGAATTGGAGACGTATTAATTTTAATGTCAATTGCTTGAATATTAAATTTTGGTTCTTGAAATTATATTTTTTATTTGGAGATAATAAATAAGTCTTTTTCTCTAAAAATGGTGGGTAGAATACTAATTTTTGCAGCTATAACTAAAAGAGCACAAATTCCTTTTTCTGCGTGGCTACCTGCAGCTATGGCTGCACCTACGCCTGTTTCAGCGTTAGTTCATTCTTCTACTTTAGTAACAGCTGGTATTTATCTATTGATCCGTTTTAATAATTTAATTAGTATAATATATCTCAGTAAAATTTTATTATTGCYTGGGGGTTTAACTATATTTATAGCTGGGTTAGGCGCTAATTTCGAGTTTGATTTAAAAAAAATTATTGCTTTATCAACTTTAAGACAATTGGGGTTAATAATAAGAATTTTATCTATAGGATTTGCTTCTTTAGCATTTTTTCATTTACTGACTCATGCGTTATTTAAAGCTTTATTATTTATATGCGCTGGTGTAATTATTCATAATATAAAAAATTTTCAAGATATCCGTTATATGGGAGCGTTAATTATACAGATGCCTTTAACTGTTACTAATTTTAATGTAGCTAATTTAGCTTTATGCGGCGTTCCCTTTTTGTCTGGATTTTATTCTAAGGACATAATTTTAGAAGTTTCAACTTTTTATTCAGTAAATTTTGTTAGTTATTTTTTATATTATTTTTCTACAGGGCTAACTGTATGTTATAGTTTACGTTTAATATATTATACTTTATACAGAAATTTTAATAGATGGGGGTTTCATGCTTTAAATGATAGCTCAAAGCCAATAATTATGGGTATATTAGGGCTAATATTTATAACAATTTTTGGCGGGTGTTTATTAAGTTGACTAATTTTTCCGACGCCCCAGTTTATTTATTTATCTTTTATTTTAAAAATTATAGTATTAATTGTATGTTTATTAGGGGGATTAGTGGGGTATTTATTATCAATTTGATCTTTATATTTAAAATCAAAAATTTTTAATATAAAGTTAGTAAGTATATTTGTAGGGTCTATGTGATTTTTACCTATTCTTTCAACAGTTCATTTAATTAAAACGCCTTTATTAGTGGGAACAATTTATACAAAATCTATAGATAATGGTTGGTCAGAAATATTAGGAGGTCAAAATTTATATAATACTTTTATGTATTTTTCTATATATTTACAAATTTTGCATAAAAATAACTTAAAATTATTTATAATATTGTTTTTTTTATGAGTATTATTGTTTTTAATTTTATTATTTTATTTAAATAGCTTATAATTAGAGCGTAGCATTGAAGCTGCTAAAGAAACAAATTGTTTTTAAATAAAAGAATTAATTATAGTAACAATTTATAAAGAAAAATCTTATTTTTACAATGAAAATGTAAGGTTTTTATTAAACTATATAAATAAAAGTATAAATGGAGTTAAACCATTAAAGAAATAAGTTAGCAGCTTTTTCTTACGCCGATACTTTTTTAATTGGAATAAAATTCATTTCTATCATTAACAGTGATATACCTCTAAGTTTTGGTTTCAATCAAGGAGAATGAGGGCTGTAAGCCTAAGGTTAGGTCGAAACTAAATGCAATAATTGCTTCAAATTCATACTTTTTTATTTTACAATAAAATTATATTTAATTTAAATTAAATAATAAGGCGGATTTTTTACAATAATTTTTTGAATGCAAATCAAATGTTTACAATTAAACTGCCGCCCTTAATATTATTAGTTACTTCATTCTAAAGCTCCTTGGTTTCATTCATGAAATAACCCTAAAATTAGAATAGAAATAAAAATAATAGAAGTTAATATTCAATTAAATAATGAATTAATTTTTAAAGAAAAGATCATGGGGAATATTAGAGCAATTTCTACATCAAAAATTAAAAAAATAATTGCAATTAAAAAAAATCGTAAAGAAAAAGGTAGTCGAGCTGAATTTAAAGGTTCAAACCCGCATTCAAAAGGAGATATTTTTTCTCGGTCGTAAAAAGATTTTTTTGAAATTAGGGAGGCTAAGATTATTACTATCGTTGCGATAATTAAAATTATAATTATTAAAATTAGCAGAATTGAAATTATTTATATTAATTATTTAAACTTTATGATTGGAAGTCATATATACTTATTATATTATATAAATAGTTACCTCATCAGTAAATTGAAATGTATAAAAATAATCATACTACATCAACAAAATGTCAATATCAAGCTGCTGCTTCAAATCCAAAATGGTGTTTATTTGAAAAATGATTGTTTATATGTCGAAAAAGACATACAGTTAGAAAAGAAGTTCCAATTAAAACATGAAGTCCATGGAATCCAGTAGCTAAAAAAAAGGTAGACCCGTATACAGAGTCTGAGATTGCAAACGTTGCTTCTATATATTCATATCCTTGAAGAATTGAGAAATAAATTCCTAATATAATGGTAAAAAATAGTCCTTGTGTAGTTTGAGATTTATTATTTTCTATTAGTCTATGGTGGGCTCAAGTAACGGTAACTCCTGAAGATAAAAGAATGATTGTATTAAGGAGAGGAATTTGAAATGGATTAAATGGTATAATATTAATTGGGGGTCATAAAGTTCCTAATTCGATAGTAGGAGATAAGCTTCTGTGGAAAAATGCTCAAAAAAAAGAAATAAAAAAAAATACTTCTGAGATAATAAATAAAATTATTCCTCATCGTAACCCGATAGTTACATTAAATGTATGAAGTCCTTGAAAAGTTCCTTCTCGAGAAATGTCTCGTCATCATTGATATATTGTTATTAATGTAATAATATTACCAATAATGAAAAGATTTAAATTATATTGATGGAATCATTGAATTAATCCTGAGACAGTGCATAAAGCTCCAATGGCTCCTGTAAGAGGTCATGGGCTATAGTCTACTAAGTGGAATGGGTGGTTACTATGTGTTGACATTAGTTTACTTCTCTAGAGTATAAGGTAGAAAGGACAGCAAATACATAAGATTGAATAATGGAAACTGCTGCTTCTAAAGTTAATAATAAAATTTGTGTGATAATTAAAATTCTGATTAAATATATGGGCATGTTAGGTCCTGTATTTCCTAAAAGAGTTATTAGAAGATGGCCGGCAATTATATTAGCTGTTAATCGAACTGCTAATGTTCCAGGTCGGATGATATTTCTAATAGTTTCGATACATACCATAAAAGGTATTAAAATTCCTGGGGTCCCTTGGGGGACAAGATGACAGAATATATGTTGTGTATTATTAATTCATCCATAAAGTATATATCTTAATCATAAAGGTAAACTTAAGGTTAAAGTAAATGTTAAATGGCTAGAGCTGGTAAAAATGTATGGAAAAAGTCCTAAAAAATTATTAAATAAAATTATCGTAAATAATCTAATAAATAAAAAGGTACTTCCATTAAATGCATTATTCCCTAAAAGATTTTTAAATTCTTTGTGAAGGGTAATAAGAATAGTTTGTCAAATAAAATAAAATCGAGAGGGAATTAGTCAGAATGACATGGGTAAAATTAAAATACCAATAAAAGTACTTAGTCAATTTAAAGAAAAAGAAAAGATTGAAGAAGTGGGGTCAAAAACTGAAAATAAATTTATTATCATTTTCAGTTTAAAAATTTAAATTTTTTAGATTTTAATGATGTTTTTTTAATTTTAGGGATAAAAATAAAATAATTTATGATATTAAATAATAAGTAAGTCGCAATAAAAATAATAAATAAAAAGATCCAGTTAATTGGGGCTATTTGTGGGATTAAAAAATATTATTGTATAATAATTTTAACTTGACAAGTTAATGTTATTTAAATTTAACTAATTTTTTTCATTAGAAGTATTTGTTAAATTACTATAAAAAGGTTTAAGAGACCTGTGCTTACTTTCAGCCATCTAATGAGTTATTTAGATTTGAATTAAGTCATTTTAAAAAATGAGAAGTCGGGACTGATTCAATAACAATAGGTATAAATCTGTGATTTACTCCGCAGATTTCTGAACATTGCCCGTAAAATAATCCTGAACGATTCATATAAATATGAGTTTGATTTAATCGTCCAGGTGTTGCGTCAATCTTTACACCTAAAGAAGGGACTGTTCAAGAATGAAGAACGTCTATAGCAGAGACAATTACTCGAATATGGGAATTTGTGGGTAAAATAATTCGATTATCAACTTCTAAAAGTCGAAAACCATCTGTTTCTAATTCATTTGTAGGAATTATATAAGAATCAAAATCAAGTGTTTTAAAGTCTGAGTATTCATAACTTCAATACCATTGGTGCCCGATAGCTTTAATAGTAACAGAAGGTTTATAAAGTTCGTCTAATAGGTATAATAAACGTAAAGAAGGAAAAGCAATAAAAAATAGGATTAAAGCAGGTAAGATTGTTCAAATAATTTCAATTATTTGGCCTGATAATAAAAATCGATTAGTAAAATGATTAAAAAACAATCTGATTATAATATATCTTACTAATACTGTGATTAAAATAAGAATTATTAGTGTATGATCGTGAAAAAAATTTAATTGTTCTATCAAAGGTGAATTTCTATCTAAGAGAGAGATCGAGCCTCAAGTTGCCATAAGTAGTGTATGGTGCTTTGAGAGGTGAGACTTCATAAGAAATAATTTATTACATTGAAGATAGTTTAATGAAAAGTTATATTTTGATTTTTTAGGGGCTTATAATTTTTTATAGATTCAAAATTTTCATTTTTATTATTTTTATGTAATAAATTATTAGTGTTAACCCTTACTTTGAAGGGTTAGATGTTACGTTCTCTTTGACAGGTTCATGATTTACATTATTTGCAACCGGTTTATGATTTATATTATTTTCAATAAATTGATTATAATTAATTTTTAAAACAATATCATTGATATTTTCACTTGGTTAGGGATAAAATGGTTCAAATTGTATGTTTATATTTATATTTGGGTCTTTTACAGTAGATCTAATAGTTTTAACTTTTAATTAAGGTGTGACATATCTTCTTTTTATAGGCGTTAGATTTGTGCTTACTTGTATAATTTTAAAATCTATGCCACTAAGTTTTACAGTGTTAATAACTTCAAATTTTTAGTTCTAAGTTTTGATTTTCTTTTAAAGGGAGAGGTCCTTCTAAATCTTTTATAAGTGAGGAAGATAAGAATTCATTCAAATTAGAAGACGGGGGATTGAATTTATTTTTATATATTTAATTATAATATTTTTAAAAGAACTTATTTTTTAAGGCAGAGAGTTAAATGTGGGTAAGTAGTGTCTTTATGAGTAGGGCAATAAAAATTTACATAAAGTTTAGTCCTAGGAATTTTAAATATTTTAAATCGGGTGCTTTTGTATAATAATTAAGATTAGGTGGCGAAATAGATTTAAAGTTAAAAGTTGTATGTAAGTTACAATCAAATGTTTTAAGATTCGGGTATCTATGGCCTCAAAGTTTTTTTTAGTTCAAAATTTTCAATAAGGGTTAAAGGTAATTAATTTGATTTTAGTGTATTTAAAATTGTTAAATAAAGTCAAAAAATTAAAATAAATATAACATCAAATATAACTAGGTAAGATGATTCAGTTAATCTTAGTTGGTATTTTTTATCATTAAAATTAAAATAAGTTGGGCATTAAACTGATTAATAAATAATATAATTATAAAATATCATACTAATATTGTTATTAAAGTAATAATTGTTAGAGTATGGTTGTGAAAAGTTAAGCTTTTTTATTAAAGGGGAATTTTTGTTTCCGAGAATTATTGAGTTTAAATAGGTTATAAGTAATTGAGTAGCTTAAGTTTATAAAATATAGTTTATATACTGAAGATAGCTTAATTAAAATTTAAATTTTGAATTTTTTGGGTTTGTAATTTTTTCAATAATTTTATTACTTTTATTTTTATAAAAGATCTATGATTTAAAGTTTTTATAAGCCTATGATTAGCTCTTAAAATTTTAAGGGGGATAGGGGGTTGGATTATTTGTTATTTTTAGAAGTATTTATTTTTGGGGATAAATATAAAAATCAGACAAGGTAAGTCATTAATTGCATATTTTTTTTTTGTTAAAATTTCATTAATAATTATAAAATAATTAAAATTAGTTGCTTTAAAGTTTGATTATTTGTTATTATATATATATATATATATATTAGAAATAGATTTATAAATTTTATCGTAATAAAATATTTACAAAGTTTATTAAAAATAAATAAAAAAATAATAGTAGGAAATAATAAAAATTAAAGCTAGAAAATTTTATGTTAAATTTTTATATTAAAATTTTATTTATTATTTTTTTTAGTAAGTATTATAAATATAATAAGGATTATGTTTTATAGTTATTATAATAATTATTATTAATTAAATTAATTACAGTACAGATTAAATTAAATTTATTTATAATAATAAATTCTTATAATTAATTTTTTAATAAAAGTTATACTTTATCTATGAAGCTTAAGTTCATCGCATCTTATCTGCCATATTAAAAATTTGTTAACACAGGAAGTTCATTAAATCTATGTTCGGCTGGGGGTAAATTTTGGTATCATTCAAGAGAGGAATTTAAATTAATAGGGGAGATAATTAATCGGTTAGTAACTATTCTTTCTCAAATAATATATATAAAGAATAAAGTTCCTATAAATGAAATGGTTGACCCTAAAGAAGAAACAATATTTCAAGTAATATAAGAATCAGGGTAATCAGAGTATCGGCGGGGCATGCCTGCTAATCCTAAAAAATGTTGGGGGAAAAAGGTTAAATTTACTCCTAAAAATATCATAGAAAACTGAATTTTTAATATAAAAGGATTAAGATTAAGGCCTGTAAAAAGAGGGTACCAGTGCACAAAACCAGCTATAATGGCAAATACTGCTCCTATAGATAAAACATAATGGAAATGAGCTACGACATAATAAGTGTCATGAAGGATAATATCAATAGAGGAGTTTGCTAAGATAACTCCTGTTAATCCTCCTACAGTAAATAAAAATACAAATCCTAAGGATCATAATAGAGAAGGGGTTAAAGTTATTTGTGTTCCATGAAGGGTGGCCAATCATCTAAAAATTTTAATTCCAGTAGGAACCGCAATAATTATAGTAGCGGAAGTAAAATATGCTCGAGTATCAACGTCTATTCCTACTGTAAATATGTGGTGAGCTCAAACAATGAATCCTAATAATCCAATAGCAAGTATAGCGTAAATTATTCCTAAAGCTCCAAAAGTTTCTTTTTTCCCTCTTTCTTGACTGATAATATGAGAGATTATTCCGAATCCTGGTAAAATTAAAATATAAACTTCGGGGTGGCCAAAAAATCAAAATAAATGTTGGTATAAAATTGGGTCTCCCCCACCGGCGGGGTCAAAAAAAGAAGTATTAATATTTCGATCGGTTAATAATATAGTAATAGCTCCAGCTAATACAGGTAAAGAAAGAAGTAAAAGAATAGCAGTAATAAAAACTGATCATACAAATAAAGGCATACGATCAAAAGTAATCCCATTTGATCGCATATTAATAATTGTAGTAATGAAATTTACTGCCCCTAAAATAGAAGAAATCCCGGCCAAGTGAAGTGAGAAAATAGCCAGATCTACAGAGGCTCCGGCATGAGAAACATTAGCTGAAAGAGGGGGGTATACAGTTCAACCTGTCCCTGCCCCATTTTCTACAAGGCTTCTAATTAAAAGTAAAGAAAGAGAAGGTGGTAATATTCAAAAACTTATGTTATTTATTCGCGGGAAAGCTATATCGGGGGCTCCTAATATTAATGGAACTAATCAATTACCAAACCCACCAATTATGATAGGTATAACTATAAAAAAAATTATAACAAAAGCATGGGCCGTTACGATTACATTATAAATTTGATCATTTCCGATAAGGGCCCCAGGGTGGCCAAGTTCAGCTCGAATAAGAATACTTAAGGAAGTTCCTACTATCCCTGCTCATGCCCCGAAAATAAAATATAAAGTACCAATATCTTTATGATTTGTGGAGAATAATCATTGTTGCGGTTAAATGGCTGATTAAAGGCGATAGATTGTAAATTTATTTATAAGATTAATTCTTTTTAACTAGAAGGCTTTATATTCAATAATGATATTAAATTGCAAATTTAAAGGTGTTAAAAAACTAAAGCTTAAAAATAAATTTTTATAGTTAACTTTGAAGGTTAAAAGTTTAATTTTAACTTAAAGCTTTAATTTTAAATAATTATAAAATTATTTATTATAAAAATAATTAAAAATAAAATAGATAATCTATTAAATATAAGTGTAATTGATAAAATAGGAGATTTAATAATTTTATAAAAATTTCATTTTATTGAGGGGTAAGATAAAAGAATAGCAGAGAAAGTTAAACGGGCATAAAAAAATAAAGTCAGTAAACTTATTATTACTATAAAAAAAGTTAAAAATAATAAGTTTGATTTTATTATATTTTCGATAATTATCCATTTTGGTAAAAATCCTAAAAATGGGGGCAGCCCTCCCAAAGAAAAAAAATTAATAAATAAACAGAATTTTAATAATAAATTTTGATTATTAAATAAAAAAATTTGATTTAAATGAAATAAATTAAAAATTTTAAAAATTATAATAATTGAAAAATTAAGAATTGAATAAATTATAAAATAAAATAATCACAAAGAATTTCTATATAATTCAGCTGTAATTAATCAACCAATATGGTTAATAGATGAAAATGCTAGTAATTTGCGTAAAGAAGTTTGGTTTAATCCTCCGATAGCCCCAATTAATGTAGATATTATAATAAAAAAAATAATTATAATATTATAAGAAGAGTAAGAAATTACTGTTAAAGGTGCTAATTTTTGTCAAGTCAAAATAATTAAACAATTAATTCATGTAAGACCATCAATAATGTTAGGAAATCAAAAATGAAATGGGGCACCCCCTAATTTTAATATTATTGAAGAATTGATAATTAAAGTTTCGTAGTTAAAAAATAAAAAATTAAAACTAGAAAATTTTATAATATAAATAATAGAAGAAAATAAAAATACTAAAGAAGCAAAAGCTTGGATTAAAAAGTATTTAATGGCTGATTCGTTAGAAGAAATATTATTAGGTCTAATTATAAGAGGGATAAAAGATAATAAATTTAATTCTAATCCTATTCATATGCCAATTCATGAAGATGAGGATATTGTAATCAAAGTTCCTCTGATTAATGTAAATATAAAAATAAATTTTGAAATATAGTTTATAATTAAAAAGAAAAGGATTAAAACCTTTATAAGTGGGGTATGAACCCAATAGCTTAAGTTAGCTTATCTTTATATTTTAGTGTACGAAGCACAAAAGATTTTGATTTTTTTAGATACAGTTTAATTCTGTTAAATATAATTTTTTAATGAATATGAAAATTCATATGATTTACCCTATCAAGGTAACCCTTTTTATCAGGCAATTCATT